AAGTCAAAATTCCGCATGTACCCCAAAAGAAAATAAATCAATAGGGAGGAAAACCGTACCAAAACAACCAAATAATACACCAGATAAAAAAAGCTCACTGCAGCCGACGCAGTAAAGAGAATCTAACTAATGTTAGGTTAATGATCAATTAATAATACTACTGTTAGACCACATTTTTTCTAAATTTACAAATGTGGTCTAACAGTAGTATTATTAATTGATCTTATGGTATAATAAGAGGTTACCCTTGAAGAATTTTTCTTATTCAATAAGATAAACAATTGAAAGTAATTCTTATTTAATAAGTTGTTAATTTGAATGAATTTTTCATTCATATAATTAAATATCTTAACTTCAAATACTTTAAATTTCGGTATAGGTTATTGCAATTCCTATAATTGAATTGTTTTAAAATAGGTTAGTATTTTCAAATAAATCTTCCTCTCTAGTAAATTAGATCAATTGACTTTAAGACTTGATTTATCTAAGAATAAGAATTTAATATAATAGAAAAAAAAAATTGAAAGGAAAATAAGTCAAAATTCCGCATGTACCCCAAAAGAAAATAAATCAATAGGGAGGAAAACCGTACCAAAACAACCAAATAATACACCCAACAACAAATGAAGTGCCTGACAAAAAGGATTATCGTGATAGGGTAAATAATGTACCAAAAATACCTTCATTACATCCAACAGAATTAAACTATCCCCTAAAACATCAAAGGTTCTCGTGCACTATACACCAAAATGTATCACAATGGAAAAGTAAGCTAAAATAAGCTAATGGGTTCATACCCCGTAAATAGAGTTAACCCTCTCTTCTCTAATGCCCAACAATTCAACAAAAACCCTCCTATCAATTACATTGGTAATTGGGATCTTAATTTCCGTATCATCCAACTCATGATTCGGGGCATGAATAGGATTAGAAATTAACTTGATATCATTTATCCCAATAATATTAACACATAATAATGTGTATACAACAGAAGCCTCAATAAAATACTTTATTGTACAAGCCCTAGCTTCCTCAACACTACTATTTATAATACTAATAAGATCACTATCTGAGAGAATCTTCTCCCTCGAGAAAAACACATTCATATCAATTACTATTATAACACCCCTTATAATAAAAAGCGGGGTTGCTCCACTCCACTGGTGATTCCCTAGAGTTATAGAAGGATTAAGATGAAACAACTGTATTTTACTAATAACAGTACAAAAAGTAGCCCCATTGATATTAATCTCCTATCAAATAAACATTAACCTAATCTCAGCAACATTTATCCTAGCATCCGTAGTAATAGGATCAATTGGTGGATTCAACCAAACATCCCTACGCAAAATCATAACCTACTCATCTATTAATCACACAGGATGAATACTAGCTGCCATATTAGTAAGAGAAAGCCTATGAATCATCTACATCACTATCTATTCAATATTAACTACAACTGTAGTAATAATTATTAAACCATTTAATATTTCATTTATCAACCAAGTAATAATAATTAACGAAAAAATAAAATTAATAAAATTCATAATATTCATATCATTATTATCATTAGGCGGGCTACCCCCATTTCTGGGATTCCTTCCTAAATGAATAGTTATTCAATTCATAATATTAAACAACATAAGATTCATGATTACAATCATAGTAATTATATCAATTGTAACCTTATATTACTATCTGCGAATATGCTACTCAAGATTCATAATTCTACACAACGAAGTAAAATGGGGCAAGAAAACCTTCATAAGCAACAAAAAGAACGCCTACAGAATAATCATAGCATCAATATCAACGCTAGGGTTAGTACTATGCACAACAATCTTTAACATCAGATAAGGCTTTAAGTTAAATAAACTAATATCCTTCAAAGCTATAAATAAAGAAAATTCTTTAAGCCTTAGTAGTATAAACCCACCCCTATAGAATTGCATTCTATCATCACAAATATGAATATAAGACCAAAATAGTAGAAGAGTACTAACTCCTTAATAGATTTACAATCTATTACCTATAATCTCAGCCATTCTACTAATTATTCAACGATGGATGTTTTCAACCAATCACAAAGACATTGGCACCCTATACTTTATTTTTGGGGCATGAGCAGGTATAGTAGGAACATCCCTAAGAATACTAATCCGCACAGAACTAGGCCAACCCGGTTCCCTAATTGGAGACGACCAAATTTATAATGTGATCGTAACAGCTCACGCATTCGTTATAATTTTCTTCATGGTAATACCGGTTATAATTGGAGGATTTGGAAATTGATTAGTTCCACTAATATTAGGAGCACCAGATATAGCCTTCCCACGAATGAATAATATAAGATTCTGATTACTACCACCATCACTAACACTATTGTTGACCAGAAGAATAGTGGAAAGAGGAGCAGGAACAGGATGAACTGTATATCCCCCTCTTGCAAGAGGGATTGCTCATGCCGGTGCATCTGTAGACCTAGCTATCTTCTCTCTTCATTTGGCTGGAGTATCCTCAATTCTAGGAGCAGTAAATTTCATCTCAACAACTATTAATATAAAACCAATAAGAATAAAACCAGAACGAATCCCCCTATTTGTGTGAGCAGTAGCAATCACAGCCCTACTATTACTCCTATCATTACCAGTGCTAGCTGGTGCTATTACTATATTACTCACCGACCGAAATCTAAATACATCATTTTTTGACCCAGCAGGAGGTGGTGACCCAATTCTATACCAACACTTATTTTGATTCTTTGGTCACCCAGAAGTATATATTTTAATTTTACCAGGATTTGGTATAATTTCTCATATTATTTGTCATGAAAGAGGGAAAAAGGAAGCATTTGGTAATCTAGGAATAATTTTTGCAATAATAGCAATCGGATTACTAGGTTTCGTTGTATGAGCACACCACATATTTACTGTAGGAATAGATGTTGATACACGAGCTTACTTCACATCAGCCACAATAATTATTGCAGTTCCTACAGGAATTAAAATCTTTAGATGATTGGCAACACTACACGGATCGCGACTAACATACAGAGCATCAAGACTATGATCAATAGGCTTTGTATTTCTATTCACGATAGGGGGGTTGACAGGAGTAGTACTGGCAAACTCATCAATTGACATTATCCTACACGATACATACTACGTAGTTGCACACTTCCACTACGTACTATCTATAGGAGCAGTATTTGCAATCATAGCAGGATTTGTCCAATGATACCCACTATTTACAGGATTAACTATAAACCCAAAATGATTAAAAACACAATTCACTGTTATATTTGTAGGAGTTAATCTAACATTCTTCCCGCAACATTTCTTAGGGTTAGCAGGAATACCACGACGATATTCAGACTACCCAGATGCTTTCACAGCCTGAAATATCGTATCATCAATCGGATCAATAATCTCATTCGTTAGAGTGATAATATTCATCTTTATTATCTGAGAGAGAATAGGGTCTAATCGACAAATTCTTTTTTCTACACAGACTCCAAATTCAATTGAATGATTACAAAATACTCCCCCACCAGAACACAGATACTCTGAATTACCAACAATTACCAATTAAATATCTAATATGGCAGATAAGTGCGGTGGATTTAAGCTCCATATATAAAGTATACAACTTTTATTAGAAAATGACAGTATGAGCGGGAATAAACCTTCAAGACAGAGCATCACCTATCATGGAACAACTAACCTTCTTCCACGACCATACATTAACAATCATCTTAATAATTCTAGTCGTAGTAACATATATATTCGCAATACTAATACAAAACGACTATATTGATCGATATATGCTAGAAAGACAAATAATTGAACTTTTATGAACTATCCTACCAGCAATTATTTTAATCTTCATTGCCACTCCATCCCTGCGACTACTATATCTAATAGACGAAATCCACAACCCCCTCTTGACACTAAGGGCCATTGGGCACCAATGATACTGAAGTTATGAATATTCAGATTTCACAAAAGTAGAATTCGACTCATACATAATACCACTGGAAGAAATTAATGGATTCCGATTACTAGATACAGACAACCGAGTAATTTTACCAATAAATTCACATATTCGAATCATTGTAACTGCAGCCGACGTTCTTCATTCATGAACTGTACCAAGCCTAGGAATCAAAGTAGACGCTACCCCAGGACGTCTTAATCAAACAAACTTTCTTATCAACCGACCAGGATTATTTTATGGACAATGCTCCGAAATCTGCGGAGCAAACCACAGATTTATACCTATTGTTATCGAAAGAATCTCCACAAACGACTTCACAGAATGAATTTCCGAATTAAGCGAGTCATTAAGTGACTGAAAGCAAGTAATGGTCTCTTAAACCAAATAATAGTAAATTAGCAATTACTCTTAATGAAATGAAGATTTAGTTAAAAAAATAACACTGGCTTGTCAAGCCAGAATTATCATTAAAGATAATTTTCTATCCCTCAAATAATACCTATTAGATGATTAACACTATTCTTAATATTCTCAGCAACATTTATACTATTTAACTTCATAAACTACTTCTCATCAATTCAACAAAGAAAAAAAGAAACAACAAAAAGAATTACTATCAAAAAAATAAATTGAAAATGATAAGAAATTTATTCTCAGTATTTGACCCCTCTACTAGAATTAATAACACCCCACTTAATTGAACAAGAACAATTATAGGACTAATGCTACTACCCACAAGAATATGATTGATCCCATCACGACAATATCTAATATGAAATTTATTATTAAGAAAGCTACACAATGAATTCAAAACACTACTAGGAGAAAACAAAATAAATAAAGGAAGAACCCTCATCTTTATTTCACTATTCTCAATAATCTTATTTAATAACTTCATAGGACTTTTCCCCTACATCTTTACCAGAACGAGCCACTTAACAATAACATTAACCCTAGCCCTACCACTATGATTAAGATTCATAATCTATGGGTGAATCAATAATACCCATCACATACTAGTACACCTTGTCCCACAAGGAACACCTAATGTACTAATACCATTTATAGTATGCATTGAAACAATCAGAAACATTATTCGCCCAGGTACACTAGCCGTACGACTTACAGCCAACATAATTGCTGGGCATCTATTATTAACATTACTAGGAAATAATGGACCATCAATAAATCACTACTTACTAGGGGTACTTATTACCGCACAAATTACCCTTCTAATACTAGAATCAGCGGTAGCCATTATCCAATCATATGTATTTGCCGTACTAAGAACACTATACTCTAGAGAAGTAAATTAATGACAAGCAGACACGCAAACCACCCATTTCATTTAGTAAACCAAAGCCCATGACCACTAACAGGAGCTATCGGGGCATTAGTAACAATAGTTGGAATAATCAAATGATTCCATTTATATAACCAATCCCTATTAACTATAGGGCTAGTAATTATACTATTAACCATAATTCAATGATGACGAGACATTACCCGAGAAGGAACGTACCAAGGATTACATACCAAAATAGTAACAAAAGGGCTACGATGAGGTATAATTCTATTTATTATCTCAGAAGTATTCTTCTTCATCTCATTCTTCTGAGCATTTTTCCATAGAAGATTATCACCTACAGTAGAGCTAGGATCAATTTGACCACCAACAGGGGTATGCCCATTTAATCCAATACAAGTCCCCCTACTAAATACAGCTATTCTACTATCTTCAGGAGTAACAATCACTTGAGCACATCATAGATTAATAGAAAACAATTATAATCAAGGAATTCAAGGACTATTCATTACTGTACTACTAGGTATTTATTTTACCATCCTACAAGCATACGAATACGTGGAAGCACCATTTACAATTGCAGACTCAATCTATGGGTCAACTTTTTTTGTAGCAACAGGATTTCACGGGCTACATGTAATAATTGGAACTACCTTCCTAATCACATGCTTATTACGACAAACAAGATTACACTTCTCGTCAGATCACCATTTCGGCTTTGAAGCAGCAGCATGATACTGACATTTTGTAGACGTAGTGTGATTATTCCTATATATTTCTATCTACTGATGAGGTAGATAATTTATCTAATATAAAAAGTATATTTGACTTCCAATCAAAAAGTTTGACTAAAACAAGATAAATAATTATAACAATCATGGCAATAACATCAATAACCATTTTATTGACAGTAATAATTATAGTATTAACAACTATGATATCCAAGAAAAAAATTGAAGACCGAGAAAAAAGATCACCATTCGAATGCGGATTCGATCCTAAAAACCCAGCACGACTACCCTTCTCACTACGATTTTTCTTAATCGCAGTAATTTTCCTAATCTTCGATGTGGAAATTGCCCTACTTCTACCAATAGTTACGGTAATAACAAGCTCAAATCTAACATCATGATCAATCATTAGATCGACATTTCTAATCATCTTAATTGCTGGATTATATCACGAATGAAATCAAGGATCTCTTGAGTGAGCAAAATAGGGGTAGTAGTTAAATATAACATTTGGGTTGCATCTAAAAAGTACTGTATAACAGTCTATCTCAAATCAACGAAGTAAAATGGGGCAAGAAAACCTTCATAAGCAACAAAAAGAACGCCTACAGAATAATCATAGCATCAATACAAAGTAAGAAGCAATCAATTGCAACCAGTTTCGACCTGACCTTAGATAAGAAAACCTTATCCTTACTTTAAATTAACTGAAACCAAAAAGAGGTATATTACTGTTAATAATAAAATTGAATAAATATTCCAGTTAAAGAAATGTGTTAGATAAAAGTGAAAGCCGCTAACTTATCACTATAGCGGTTAAAGTCCGTTTACATTTCTATTTATGTAGTTTAATAAAAACATTACACTTTCACTGTAAAAACAAAGAATAGCTTTCATAAATACTCAAAGATAAATAAATTATCTCAATAACATCTTCAGTGTCATGCTCTAAATAAGCTATTTAAGTAAGAACAAAATATAAATATTAAGATAACTACTCACATTACAAAAAATAATAGAAACACCTTTAAACTATTATATTGTCACCACTGATTGACCCTACTCAAATTCATAAAAAGAAAATAAAAACCCTGTCCCCCAAATAATTCTCTTCAGCCAGAATCAAAAACCTTGGAGGAACTATAACTTACAAATAAGGGACTTAAAACAACACCATATGTAGAAGCATAAGGCATAAATCACATAGAACCCGCAAAAGAAGACAAGCCATAAAATCGAAAAGATATTAAAAGATCACCCAAATAAGAATGAGACAATAAGTAACCCAATCAGCCACCAAATAATCTAACGAACAAAACCAAACCCCTCATATAAAAAGGTAAACAAATTATAGAAGGAGTAGGAAAAATTAATCAACTTAAAATACTACCACCAAAAACAGTAACAAGCAAAAGACCCATCATACCCCTAACCATACTAAAATTTGCTTCAGACATAGAAGACATAGAATATAAATTAAAATTACCACAAAAAACATAATAAGACAAACGAAAAGAATAACAAACAGTTAAACCAGTAGAAACAAAAAAAAGAAGGAAGCCAAAGATATTAACATATCTCAAAAGACATATCTCCAAAATAAGATCCTTAGAATAAAACCCAGCTAAAAAAGGCATACCACACAAAGCAAAATTAGACACACATAAGCAAACAGAAGTTAAAGGCATCTGAAAGGACAAACCACCTATAAAACGAATATCTTGAGAGTCCCCCATAACATGAATAATAACCCCAGCACACATAAACAATAAGGCCTTAAACAAAGCATGAGTTAATAAATGAAAAAAAGCTAATCTGGCAAAACCAACGGAAACAATTCTGATCATAAGACCTAATTGGCTTAAGGTAGATAAAGCGATAATCCTCCTTAAATCATACTCAAAATTTGCACCCACGCCCGCTATAAATATAGTTAACCCAGAAATCAGTAGTAAAAAACTACTCAACCAATCACCAAAAACAGAACTAAAACGAATTAATAAATAAACACCAGCAGTAACCAAAGTAGAAGAATGAACCAAAGCAGAAACAGGAGTAGGAGCTGCCATGGCTGCAGGTAATCAAGAAGAAAAAGGAATTTGAGCACTCTTAGTTATAGCAGCCAAAACAACCAATGAAGAAATCAAACCTATCTCAAAACTATCGCCTCAAAAATCCATATAAAAAATGTAATTCCACCCACCAAAATTAATTATTCAAGCAATAACTATCAACAAAGCAACATCACCTACACGATTAGACAAGGCAGTCAACATCCCAGCATTATAAGACCTAACATTCTGATAATAAATCACCAAACAATAAGAAACTAAACCCAAACCATCCCATCCCAATAAAATTCTGATCATATTAGGACTAATAATTAAGAACATTATAGAAGCAACAAACATCAAAACCAAAAAAATAAATCGAATAATATTCAAATCACCATGTATATAATCCTCACTATACAAAATAACTAATGAGGAAATAAAAAAAACAAAACCCATAAATAATAAAGACACTCAATCAAACAAAAAAGTCATAACGACCGAACTAGAATTTAATGAAACAATATCCCACTCAATAAAAACAACCAAATCATTAATAATAAAGAAGAAACCACTTCAAAAAAGAAAAACTCTAAAAATAAGTAAAAAAATAAAACTAACAAAACAAATAGATATACCCACAACCCAAGGCACAAAATACACATCACTGACACCACAAATCAGTATTTTATCAATTAAACCACTTGAGTAATTAAATCCAAAACACAACAAAATCAGCCTTTAAAATAAACAAGTTCAAGGGAAATCAATGCAAAAAGACCAATAAAAATTCACGAACATAACATAAAGAACAAGAATAAAGACCAGAATATATTAACCCATGCTGACTATAAGAAAACAAGTAAAGAGTATAAGCCGCTCTAAAAAAAGAAAGAAGTATCAATGTCAATATTCTAAATCAAGACCAGGAAACCAATCTATTTAATAATCTAATTTCACCTAACAAATTAATAGAAGGGGGGGCGGCCATATTACAAGATCTCAACAAGAATCATCACATAGATATTCTAGGTATTAAATTTATCAAACCCCTACTTACTAATAATCTACGGCTACCTAAACGCTCATAGGAAATATTTACAAGACAAAATAAGCCAGAAGAACATAAACCATGAGCAATTATTAAAACATAAGAACCACAAAAACCCCAGTAACTTAAAGTCATAATACCACCTACAACAATACCTATATGAGCTACAGAAGAATAAGCAACCAATGATTTCAAATCAGTTTGCCGCAAGCAGATTAATCTAACAATAACACCACCAACCAAACTGACAGAAACTCAGATAAAATTAAAAACATAAAAATTAGACAAAAAATAAAAAACTCGCAATAAACCATAACCACCCAACTTCAATAATACCCCAGCCAAAATCATAGAACCAGAAACAGGGGCCTCCACATGAGCCTTAGGCAACCATAAATGAACCAGAAACATAGGCATCTTAACCAAAAAAGCAATAATTATACAGAAATAAAAAAAAACACTAGAAAAATAAACATCAATCATAGAAAAAAAACACAAGGAAGAAAAAACATTGTAAATACTTATAATACCAACTAGAAGGGGGAGAGAAGCAAGCAAGGTATACAAAAGCAAATAAATACCAGCCTGAAGACGCTCAGGCTGATACCCCCATCCTAACACCAAAAATAAAGTAGGGATAAGTCTACCCTCAAAAAACAAATAAAAAGAAAAAAAACTCACACTTCTAAAAGTACAATACAATATAATTAATAAAAAAACAACAACGAATAAGAAAAAACAAGAAAAATAACTAAAACGAAAAACTCTCTCTCTTGCCAAAATCATTAAAACACAAATTCAGAATCTCAACAAAATCAAACCAAAAGAAATGTAATCACAACCAAATATATAACCAAGATTCCCCCAACAAAAAAAATAAGGAAAGCAAAATAATAAAACCAAAATAACAAAAAACAAAAAAGACTGAACTAACCACCAAAACCCCTCAAATAAACATAAAGGGATCAAAAAAATTAATGAAAATAAAACCCTTAACATTGCAATATTCTACAAGATTGAAAATAATCATTACCATAACTACGGATTATAGAAACTAAAATAGATAAACCCAAGACTCCTTCACAGACTGAAAAAACTAAAAAAACAACTAAAAAAAATAATTCATAATTAAAAATACAAAGATAAAAATAAATAACAAGAAAGAGAACAAGAACGATAAACTCCAATCTTAACAAAGTAATAAGCAAATGCTTACGACCAGAACAAAAGACCCAAACACCACAAAAGAAAATAAAAGAAAAATAGAAAAATATTGTCATTAAATAAGTCTTAGTAATTTAATAAAAATATTGGTCTTGTAAACCAAAAATAAGGATAAACCTTCTAAAACTTCAGAGAAAAGATTCATCACCCCATCATAAGTCTCCAAAACTAACATTTTTAATTAAACTACACTCTGATATTACAAAAATAATAATTACAACAAGAATATTATCAAGAATAATATTCACACAAATAAAACACCCATTAGCAATAGGATTAATACTTCTATTACAAACAACTCTAATATCAACAATCAGAGGACTCCTACACCAAAGATTCTGATATTCATACATCCTATTTCTAATCTTCCTAGGAGGTATACTAGTACTATTCATTTATGTAACCAGACTAGCCTCAAACGAGATATTCTCAATATCAACTAAAATGCTACCTATTATAGCAAGAACAATAATGACCCTAACACTCATAAACATATGGATCAAGAACGATAGAGAAGAATCAACAAAACATGAAATAATTATAAACAACACTACCAACAACATCTTAGAAAAGCTATATAATGAACCAACAGGAAAATTAACAATCATACTAGCCCTTTATTTATTCCTAGCCCTAATCGTAGTAGCGAAAGTTACTAACATCTCAAAAGGACCCCTACGTCAAATAAAAACATAATGAACAAACCCATTCGAAACAACCACCCACTACTTAAAATTGTAAATAACGCACTAGTAGACTTACCCACACCAGCAAACATTAGAGCATGATGAAACTTCGGATCATTACTAGGAATATGCCTAATTATCCAAATCATCACAGGAATCTTTTTAGCAATACACTACTGCCCAAATATCGAGATAGCATTCTCAAGAGTAGTACATATTTGCCGAGATGTAAATTACGGATGAATCCTTCGAACACTCCACGCAAACGGGGCATCAATATTCTTCATCTGTATTTACATACACATCGGACGTAACATTTATTACGGATCATACAACTTTGTTCACACATGAATAACAGGAGTAATAATTCTATTTATTACAATAGCAACAGCCTTCATAGGATATGTACTACCATGAGGACAAATATCCTTTTGAGGAGCAACAGTAATTACAAACCTATTATCAGCAATCCCATACATAGGAACAGAACTAGTACAATGAATTTGAGGCGGATTTGCAGTAGATAACGCTACATTAAATCGATTCTTTACCTTCCACTTCCTACTACCATTTATTCTAACAGGAACAGTAATAATCCACCTACTATTCCTTCATCAAACAGGATCTAATAACCCAACAGGGCTAAACAGAAATATTGACAAAATCCCATTCCACCCCTACTTCACAGCAAAAGACATTACAGGATTTATTATCACAATTATAATCCTATCAAATTTATCACTTACAGAACCATATATATTAAGAGATCCTGATAACTTCATCCCAGCCAACCCATTAGTAACACCAGTGCATATTCAACCAGAATGATACTTCCTATTTGCATACGCAATTCTACGATCCATCCCCAACAAACTAGGAGGAGTAATTGCCCTAGCTATATCGATTGCCATTCTATTTATCCTACCCATACAAAAATCAAACTTTCGAGGGACACAATTCTACCCAATAAATCAGATCCTATTCTGAACCATAGTTAATACAGTAATCCTACTAACATGAATTGGAGCACGACCAGTTGAAGAACCATTCATCTTAACTGGACAAGTATTAACAACATTATATTTCATATACTACATTATAAATCCATTGATAATAAGGATCTGGGATAAAAAAATCAAATAAAAGTCAAATAGCTTATGAAAGCAAGTACTTTGAAAGTACAAGAAAGAGGTTTAAATCCCCTATTGACTTAATCCATACTTAAATTAATTCACCTAAAATAAGGAAAATAAAAGCAACTTAATACCAAGAAAAAAAAGAAGATAATTCAAAGAAACAGGCAAAAAACTCCTTCAAGCTAAATACATTAACCTATCATAACGAAAACGAGGCAAAGTCCCACGCACCCAAATAAAAAGAAAAGAAACAAAAGTAACCTTAATATAAAAAAACAATGAACTTAAATCACAACCCAAAAACAATACACAAAACAAAAATCTTATAAAAAGGATTCTAGCATACTCAGCCAAAAAAATTAATGCAAAACCCCCTCCACCATACTCAACATTAAAACCAGAAACTAACTCAGACTCACCTTCAGCAAAATCAAAAGGAGTACGATTAGTCTCAGCCAAACAAGAAACAAATCAAATAAAAGATAAAGGAAAACAAAAGAAAATTAATCACAAATAAAACTGAAAATAATAAAAATTTAATAAATTATAACCACAAACCAATATCATAAAAGACAATAAAATAATTGCAAGACTTACCTCATAAGAAATAGTCTGAGCAACCGCCCGAAGGCCTCCCAATAAAGAATAATTAGAATTAGATGATCAACCAGCAATCATTACAGTATAAACACCAAGTCTAGTACAACATAAGAAAAATAACAAACCCAACTCAAAACTAATAAACCCTCTAAAATAAGGGATCAACAACCAAACAACCAGGGAAAGAAATAAACTAAATACAGGAGAAAAATAATAAGATAAATAGTTAGAAGCCAGAGGAAAATATTGTTCCCTAGTAAACAATTTGACAGCATCACTAAACGGTTGGAGAACCCCTAAAGGACCAACTTTATTAGGACCCCTGCGAATATGAATATAACCCAAAACTTTACGCTCCATCAAAGTAAGAAAGGCAACACCAACTATAACAGAAATAATCAAAATTAAAAACACAACAACAAGAAACAAAATACTCAAAACCATATACTACCTACAAAGTAAAATTTGCATACGCGGATTCTAAATCCACCGCACTTATCTGCCAAAATAGTAATTAATGATAATCAAAACAACAAAATTATTCCTAGAAACTGGTCCTTTCGTACTAAGTCCCTATAAGTTATTATAGATAGAAACCGACCTGGCTCACGCCGGTCTGAACTCAGATCATGTAAGATTTTAAAGGTCGAACAGACCTAATTATTGTAGCTACTACACCAAAAATTTATCCTAATCCAACATCGAGGTCGCAAACCTTTCTGTCAATAAGAACTCTCAAGAAAGATTACGCTGTTATCCCTAAGGTAATTTAGTCTTAAAATCAATAATAAAGGATCAAAAAAATATTAATCTATATAAAAAAAAAAGAAGAGTTAAATAAATCTTCATACCGCCCCAGCAAAATTAAACCCCAACTACAAAAATAAAACAAACAAAATAAGTCAAAATAAAATAAAACTCTATAGGGTCTTCTCGTCCCATAAAAAAATTTAGGTATTTTTACCTAAAACCCAAATTCAATAAAAAATCAACCCAAGACAGATTGCATCTCGTCAAACCATTCATACCAGCCTACAATTAAAAGACTAATGACTATGCTACCTTTGCACGGTCAGTATACCGCGGCCCTTCAAGTAAAACTCAGCGGGCAGGCCCTACCTCAAAAACTTAAAACAAGAGGAGTTGTTTTTGTTAAACAGGCGGACACAAATAATTGCCTAATTCCTTAAGAAAACTTAACAAAAAGATCAAACAAAATAATTTAACAAATATACTAATTCCATCATAATTACAAAAAATAAATAATTAAAAGAAAAATTCCAATAAAAAATTAAACCCAAATAAAAAGAAAAGAAAAAAACAATTAAATTTTAACACACTTAAAATGATGGTTACCATAAAACCCACAGAAGTAATTAAAGAATAAAGTTATAAAAATATAAATCAGAGCTAATCCCCCAAAATATTTACATCAAATAAAATAAAACTAAATAAATAAGAATAATTAAATAAGATGTATGAATTAAATTCATTTCTTAGAAAACCAGATATCACCGAAAACGAAAACATATCACTACCAACAAAATATTATCAATACTTATGCAACAGTAACTGAAATAAATTATTAGATCATTCAGAATCGGGAAATACATTAATCTATAATAAAATTTAATAAACCCTGATACACAAGGTAAAACAAAATAAGTAAGCTTTTACAACCTAAACAAAACTAACCCCTACAGTACAAATAAACTATAAAACAAAAAATTAAATCTAAAATATATACAACAACAATAAGATAATTCAATAAAAATAAAACCAAAATAACAAAAAAAATTAAGACCATCAGAATCAGATCATATCGAATTGCACGATATACCCTTCAGTGTAAATGAAAATTATTACTAAATACTAATCTGTATAACCATTCCAGCCACACCTTCCGGTACGACCACTTTGTTACGACTTATCTCGCCTCAAAAACAACGAGAGCGACGGGCGATGTGTACATATCCCAGAGCCAAATTCATTAGTACAATCTTCAACAAATTACAGTCAAATCCAATTTAATACCAGAATTACAACCAATAATCCAATATCAAAAACAAATGTAATCCATCACCACCTTAGTCAAAAGCTGCACCTTGACCTGAAATAAAACCAAAATAAAAATTAAAGAAAATTAAACTCTAAGAAGATTCTCACCAGAACGGAGGTATACAAACAAACAAACCAAGTAAGGTCCAACGCGGATTATCGATAACAGGACAGATTCCTCTGAAAAGAATGGGATACCGCCAAATTCTTTAAGTTTCAAGAACATAACTATTACTACTCAGGCCAAAAAATTAACGTCAAAAATAATAGGGTATCTAATCCTAGTTTATATCAAAGATTTCACAGCCTGAAAACCAATAAAAGGAAAACAACCAAGATAAAAATTCCACCGCAAAACCAGCAAAAGTAAATCCTCAAATTAAAATAAAACTGCCGACCAAAAATACCTAAACGCATCCCATGTATAACCGCGGCTGCTGGCACAAATTTGGCCAATGCTAAGAAAGGATACTAAATCTAAGTAACCTTAATTTATAAAAATAGATAATGCGAATAAAGAAAAAGCAAAAATCATCTAGACATTAAACCCAATCACGCAAGAACTTACATATATTAATACCTCAAGAATAGGTAATCTAGCAAGAATAAAACTATTACTTAAATAATAAAAAAACAAAGCAGGAACAAAAAAAAAAAAAGCAATAAGAAACAATAAGATAACAAAAAAAAGAAGGAAGAAGCATAAACCAACCCACGCAAC